AAACTGCCATTTGTCCATATTTCGAGAAAGAGTATCTCTTGTTTTTCATTCCCATTTCCATAGGAATGAATACTATGATTGACGTTTCGAACAGGCATGAATACAGCATCTACAGGATAACTTCCATCTTGAAAGTTATGTGGCATCTTTATAAGATATCCGCGATTTCTTTCAATTTCTAATCCAATACGTAAATTTATTGGTTCTGTCAAGCTAGCTATATGTTGTGTATTGTCGACAATTTCTACATAAGGTGGTAAGATGATATCTCGAGCAGTTACATATCCAGGACCTCTAACACAAATAGACGCGTCACAAGTTCCATATAGATTACTTCTCAATACAATTTCTTTCAAATTCATTATAATTTCGTGGGCCGATTCTTGAATACCCGTTATAGTAGAATATTCGTGGGAGACGTTCTCAGATTTTACACGTGTGATACATGTTCCTTCTATTTCTCCAAGCAAAGCTCTTCGCATCGCAATGCCTATTGTGTCGGCTTGTCCTTTCATAAGTGGAGACAGAATAAATCGACCATAATAAAGGCGTTTACTGTCTGTTCTTGATTCAACACACTTCCACTGTAGTGTCCGAGTAGATACTGTTACTTTCTCTCGAACCATAGTAATAATATTTTTTTTGATTGAATTATTTATTTCTCTTGTTTCTCTTGAAATTTCTTCACTGTTTATTTCTATACACGTCTTTTTTTCGGAGGTCTACAGCCATTATGTGGCATAGGGGTTACATCCCGTACAAAAGTTAATAGTATACCACTTCTACGAATAGCTCGTAATGCGGCGTCTCTTCCGAGACCGGGACCTTTTATCATGACTTCTGCTCGTTGCATACCTTGATCTACTACTGTACGAATAGCAACTGATGCTGCAGTTTGAGCGGCAAAGGGTGTCCCTCTTCTTGTACCCTTGAATCCACAAGTACCGGCCGAGGACCAGGAAACCACCCGACCTCGTACATCTGTAACTGTAACAATGGTATTATTGAAACTTGCTTGAACATGAATAACTCCCTTTGGTATTTTACGTGCACTTTTACGTGCACCAATACGTACATTTCTACGTAAACCAGTTCTCGGTATACCTTTTGCCATATTGTATCATCTCATAAATATGAGTCAGAAATATATGGATATATCCATTTCATGTCAAAACAGATTCTTTATTTGTATTTGTACGCTGAGCTCTTTAGTGAGTCTGATTATCCCTTTATCCTTGTCTTTGTTTATGTCTCGGATTGGCACAAATTACTCTAATGCGACCCCGTCTACGGATTAGTCGACATTTTTCACAAATTTTACGAACGGAAGCTCTTATTTTCATATTTGTCATTCCTTATCTTAATTCTGAATCTACTTCTCGATAGAAAATAGGTTTCTTGGAATTTTTTATCTTGAATCGTATTGAATAAAAATCACCTAATCCTTCAAATCTTTGTTTCGGAGTCGATAAATTATACGTCCTCTGGTTGAATCATAACGACTTACTTCAATTTTGACTTTATCTCCGGGAAGTATCCGTATAAAACTACGCCGGATCTTTCCCGAAACATAACCTAGAATCAGATCCTCATTATCTAAACGAACCCGGAACATGCCATTGGGAAGCGATTCAGTAATTAAACCTTCATGAATCCATTTTTGTTCTTTCATTCCAGGTAAAGCCCCCTTGAGGTATCAACTAATGGAGGAGAAACGATATTAGACAACTCACCCCCTTATCTTTTTTTTTTTTACAAATAGGAAGAGGTTTCGGATTTCATTTGGATATTAAATGGATTACCATATATAACATAAAATTTCTCCGCCGATTCCTTCTAGTCGAGCCTCCCGATCTGTCATTATACCCCGAGAAGTAGAAAGAATTACAATCCCTATCCCACCTAAAATTCTAGGAATTCGTTGAGAGTTAGAATAAATTCGTAGACCGGGTCGGCTGATCCGTTTTAAATTTAACAAATTCCTATAGGGTCTTTTCCTATTCCTGCTATGTCGCAGGGTTAAAACTAAAAAATTTTGGTTTTTTTCTCGATGTTTTCTGACGTTTTCGATAAAACCTTCTCGGAAAAGTATTTTAACAATATTTTCGGTAATATTAGTAGATGCTATGCGAACAACTCTTTTTCTATCCATATCAGCATTTCGTATAGAGGTTATTATCTCAGCAATAGTGTCTCTACCCATGATGAACTCAAACTTTTGGTGTCTCAAAATTGGATATAATTAACATGTTTTTTTATTGGTTTATGAATATAAAATTTTTAAGGTATATACGCGAAACACAAGCTACGAATTAATCTAGTTCTTAAACTATTTCTTTTCAAATACCCCAAAAATATCAGATCTCTTTTTATTTTATAATACTTCTATAATACTTCGGGAGCTAATGAAACTATTTTAGTAAAATTTAATTGTCTCAATTCGCGGGGGATTGCCCCAAAAATGCGAGTTCCTTTTGGGTTTCCTTCTTGATCAATTACAACTGCAGCATTGTCATCATATCGTATTATCATACCGCTGTCACGTTTAAGTTCTTTACAGGTACGAACAATTACAGCTCTGACTACTTCTGATTTTTCTAGGGGCATATTTGGTACTGCTTCTTTGATCACAGCAACAATAACGTCACCAATATGAGCATATCGGCGATTACTAGCTCCTATGATTCGAATACACATCAATTTTCGAGCCCCGCTGTTATCCGCTACATTTAAATAGGTCTGAGGTTGAATCATATAAATTTTTGAGTCTATTCTTCCAATGCAAAGGATGAAAAAAAATAAAAGAAATATTGTTTGTCTAAGTCTAAAAAAAGAAACCTGCGATTTTGTTTCATCCCCAAGACTCATTTCTGTCGGTTCTATATTTTTATCCCGAAATAATAAATTGAGTTCGTATAGGCATTTTGGATGCTGCTATTAAAATAGCCCTTTTAGCTATATTTTCGGTTACTCCACCCATTTCATATAGTATTCGCCCCGGTTTAACAACAGCTACCCAATATTCAGGGGATCCTTTCCCTGAGCCCATACGTGTTTCAGCAGGTCTTACTGTAACTGGTTTATCTGGAAAGAGCCGGACCCATATTTTTCCACCACGGCGTGCATTTCGTGTCATTGCTCGGCGACCTGCTTCGATTTGTCTCGATGTGATCCAAGCGGGTTCAAGTGCTTGAAGAGCATATTTACCGAAACAAATATGATTACCTCGATAAGATATTCCCTTCATTCTTCCTCTATGTTGTTTACGGAATTTAGTTCTTTTGGGGTTATAGTTGATGGTTGTTTCGGAATTTCATCTCTACTACAGAGCTGGACGTGAGAGTTTCTTCTCATCCAGCTCCTCGCGAATAAAAGGATTCAAAATGGAATTTCAATTAATTTGAATAGCTATTAGAACATTTTTAGAAAAGATTTTATTTTTTTCTAACGTCCTAATAAATCTTTATTGTCTTTTGTCCTTTATCCGAGTTTACCAATTCAAAAAAAGAAAGTTTTCGCGGGCGAATATTGACTCTTGCAATCTCTATTTCAGTCCTAGCACTTGTTCGTCACTTTTCCGAATAGATGAATTAATTTCCGGTTCATTTCGCCATCCTAACTAGTGAATTATTAAGATTCATTTGTTTAATAAAATCTTTTGCATTCACAGGTTCCTTCGTTTCCACCACTTCGTACTAAATGATTAGGTCAGAATTCTACAACGGAGCTCATAATCTAATTTATTCTTGAGTCAACCTTCTTAGTCTTTATTGACTCGAAGCTCTTGAGTTTTTTCTTCTCTTCTATCAGAAATTCCTTGAAAATTTCATTATGTATGAATCAATTAGTATTGATGCTTTATTACATTGTCTTTTATGAGATAACCCACAGACCTTCCATATTAGAATTCTATATCATTGATATTATTTTTCTCTCTTTCTCTCATCCTTCCATTTATCCACACCTTTCTTCTGTAATTTTGCTTTAAAAAAGTTTAATTATTTCAGTTGCTACAAAGATATGACTTATTTAACATATCTTGACTGGTTCTTTAGATCCAGATAATATGAAGTGATGAATTGGTTTTCATACTATCGGGTCGGTCTTTTGTAACCCTAACCCTAAAAAAAAACCAACGAGTCACACACTAAGCATAGCAATTATATCAAAAGGTCAATTGAATTTTTATTCAACCCTATAGAATTAAGAATTAGTTTGATTGGTAGGAAAAAGAATGAACGAGTTTCTCCCTTTTTCCTTCTATCAATAGATAGAAGGAAAAAACAATGAAAGTTTTCTTATTCCTCTTCCTTGTCTATAAAAATCCAAATTTTGATGCCCAAAACCCCATAGATAGTCCGAACTGTATAGGAACAATAATTTATTTTAGCTCGAATGGTTTGTAGGGGAACCCTGCCCTCTCTGATCCATTCGACACGGGCAATTTCTTTTCCGTCGATACGCCCTGCAATTTGTACTTGAATTCCTTTTGTATCCGCTTGTTCAGTTAATTCAATAGCCTTTTTCATTGCTTTTCGAAATGAAACTCTATTTTTTAATTGTCCGGCTATAAATTCTGCAAGAATATTAGGGTTCCCGTAAGGTTTTGCAATTCTTGTGATAGCAATGTTAAGTTTTCGATTCACATAATGAAATTTTTTTTGTAGATTCATTTGTAATTCTTCGACCCCTCGCGGTCTACTTTCTATTAATAACTTTGGGAATCCCATAAAGATTATGACCTGGATCAAATCGATTCTTTTTTGAATCTCAATATGCGCAATTCCCTCGGCGCCGGAGGATATTTTCATATTCTTTTGAATATAATTTTTAATAAAGTCTCTTATTTTTTGATCTTCTTGTAGGTCCTCAGAATAATTTTTTGGTTTTGCAAACCAAAGGGAATGATGACTTTGGGTTATACCAAGTCGGAAACCAAGTGGATTTATTTTTTGTCCCATACTACCTCACTATCACTATTATATACATTATGATCTACC